TTTAATTATTAGTAAAGCTGAAGTCAACGAGGGCACGACTGTGAAAAAATTAAAGCCTCGAGCTCGAGGACGAAGTTATCCGATAAAAAGATCCACTTGTCATATAACTATTGTATTGAAAGATATATCTTTAAATGAACAGGAAGAAATAGATAAAACTAAAAGCTATAAATTTGAGCTTAGGAATACTTTAAGTACTTAAAGTAAGAATATTCTATATTATAAAATTATAAAAAATACAAATACGCTATATTATGTTATGCTTAAAAAAAACCGAATGTATAAAAAAAAAATACAAACAGATATGACGTTTCACGATATATATAGTAGTGGGGGATTATGGGACAAAAAATAAATCCACTTGGTTTCAGACTTGGTGCAACCCAAGGTCATCATTCTCTTTGGTTTGCACAACCAAAAAATTATTCAAAGGATCTACAAGAAGATCAAAAAATACGAGATTGTATCAAAAATTATGTACAAAAAAATATGAAAATATCCTCTAATGTCGAGGGGATTGCACGTATAGAAATTCAAAAAAGAATCGATTTGATTCAAGTCATAATATATATGGGATTCCCCAAGTTATTAGTAGAAGATAGGACTCGAAGAATCGAAGAATTACAGATGAATGTACAAAAAGAACTCAATTGTGTAAACCGAAAACTCAACATTGCTATTACAAGAATTGCAAATCCTTATGGGCACCCCAATATTCTTGCAGAATTTATAGCCGGACAATTAAAAAATAGAGTTTCATTTCGCAAAGCAATGAAAAAAGCTATTGAATTAACTGAACAGGCAGGTACAAAAGGAATTCAAGTACAAATTGCAGGACGTATCGACGGAAAAGAAATTGCACGTGTTGAATGGATCAGAGAAGGTAGGGTTCCTTTACAAACCATTCGAGCTAAAATTGATTATTGTTCCTATGCAGTTCGAACTATCTATGGGGTATTAGGCATCAAAATTTGGATATTTGTAGACGAGGAATAATAAGAACTTACTTGACTTGTATTTAGTTCTATCTGTTGATAAAACAAAAAATGCTGTTGATAAAACAAAAAATGGTAAACTCTTTCATTCTTTTTCTGTTAAATAAAAAAAAAAAATGAACAATTCTAACAATTCTATAAGAACAATTCTATAAGGTTGAATAAAAATTCGATTAATCATTTGATATAATTGCTATGCTTAGTGTGTGACTCGTTGGTTTTTTTAGGATTAGGATTCAAAAAAAAGGACCGGCCCGTAATACGAACTGATAACTATAGAACTAATAACCAACCCATCGCTTCGCATTATCTGGATATAAAGAACCAGTCAAGATATGATATATGAGTCATATAATTGTAGCAACTGAAATATTTTTTTGCATAAACAAAAAAGAAAAACCAATATGATTATGATGATTATGAGTTGTAAAGCAATAAAAGTATACAGATAAATGGAAGGGTGAAAGAAAGATAGAAAAATAATATCAATGATATATAATTCCAATATGTAAGGTCTATGAGTCATCTCATATAAAGGAAATGTAATAAAGCATCAATACTGATTGAGCCATAATTAGAATTAGACAAATCCGTGCATAGAACAAAAAATCAAGAGCCCCGAGCCAATAAAGACTGAGAAGGTTGACTCATGAATAAATTTAATATTTCATTAGGGGCTCCGTTGTAGAATTCAGACCTAACCATTAATCGAGAAGTGGTGGGAACGACAGAACCTGTGAATGCATAAGATTCTAGTGAAAACGAATCCTAATGATTCATTGGGTAGGATGGCGGAACGAACCATAAACCTATTCATTTATTCGGAGAGGTCATGTCATAGACTAATCTTACAATTGAATGTTGAAAGAGTAAATATTCGCCCGCGAATTTTTTTTTATTCTAAATTTTAGTCGATTCAATATGATAATAAAAAAAGGAAAAACAAAATAAAGATTCATTATAACGCTATACCAAAACGACATTATCTATAAATAAAATATAAATAAAATACGCGTTTAATTAGTTTAATTATATATTAAAATTAAAAATATTAAAATTAAAACACAAAAAATTTTTAATTTATAATAGCTTAGACGAAATTTAAAAGAATCTCACGATTTCGTATATTAATATTATTCACCGTGTATATGTATATTCTTTTTTTTTTTTATCGTTTAATTCGCGAGGAGCTGGATGAGAAGAAACTCTCATGTCCGGTTCTGTAGTAGAGATGGATGGAATTGATAAACAACCATCAACTATAACCCCAAAAGAACCAGATTCCGTAAACAACATAGAGGAAGAATGAAAGGACTATCTTATCGAGGTAATCGTATTTGCTTCGGTAGATATGCTCTTCAAGCACTTGAACCCGCTTGGATCACCTCTAGACAAATAGAAGCAGGGCGGCGAGCAATGACACGAAACGCACGCCGCGGTGGAAAAATATGGGTACGCATATTTCCAGACAAACCTGTTACAGTAAGACCTACAGAAACACGTATGGGTTCGGGGAAAGGATCTCCCGAATATTGGGTAGCTGTTGTTAAACCCGGTAGAATACTTTATGAAATGAGCGGGGTAGCAGAAAATATAGCCAGAAGAGCTATTTCAATAGCGGCATCCAAAATGCCTATACGAACTCAATTCATTCTTTCGTGATAGGAATGTAGAAACTAAAGGGAAGGGGTTTTTTGGATGAAAAAAAACAATTGCAGGTTTATTTTTTTGTTTTGAACAAATAATATTTCTTTTTTTTTATTTAGACCTTTACATTGAAAAAGAAAAAACCGATAAAAAAAAACGATATGATTCAACCTCAAACCCGTTTGAATGTAGCGGATAACAGCGGGGCCCGCGAATTGATGTGTATTAGAATCATAGGAGCTAGTAATCGACGATATGCTCATATTGGTGACGTTATTGTTGCTGTAATCAAGGAAGCAGTACCAAATACACCTCTAGAAAGATCAGAAGTGATACGAGCTGTAATTGTACGTACTTGTAAAGAACTCAAACGCGACAACGGTATGATAATACGATATGATGACAATGCTGCAGTTGTTATTGATCAAGAAGGAAATCCAAAAGGAACCCGAATTTTTGGCGCGATCGCCCGGGAATTACGACAGTTAAATTTCACTAAAATAGTTTCATTAGCACCCGAAGTATTATAAGGGAAGAACGTAATATAGTTATATTATTTGAATGAAACCGATTAATTAGTAGATTGTTTATATATCACGTATATACCTTTAAAAATTCAATTCATAAATATTTAATAATTCAGAAATAAAGAAAAAAAGCATGTTGATTATATCAAAATTCGTAGGCAACAAAAATCTTAGTTTATCATGAGTAAAGACACTATTGCTGACATAATAACCTCTATACGAAATGCTGACATGAATAAAAAAAGAACAGTTCGAATACCATCTACTAACATCACTGAAAATATTGTTAAAATCCTTTTACAAGAAGGTTTTATTGAAAACGTGAGAAAACATCAGGAAAGCAATAAATATTTTTTGGTTTTAACCCTACGACATAGAAGAAATAGGAAAGGACCTTATAGAACTGTTTTAAATTTAAAACGGATCAGTAGACCCGGTCTACGAATATATTCTAACTATCAACGAATTCCTAGAATTTTAGGCGGAATGGGGATTGTAATTCTTTCTACTTCTCGGGGTATAATGACAGACCGAAAGGCTCGAATAGAAGGAATCGGCGGAGAAATTTTGTGTTATATATGGTAATCTTTATAATAGCCGAATTATACGCGGAACTTTCATTTTTGTGAAAAAAGAGAAAGGACAAGTTTATAATATTACCCCCCTTACACTTACATTAGTTGATACTTCAAATAAAAGCAGTTTTACCTAGAATGAAACAACAAAAAAAAATGGATTCATGAGGGTTTAATTACTGAACAACTTACCAATGGTATGTATCTTCCGGGTTAGTTTAGATAATGAAAATATAATTCTGGGTTTTGTTTCGGAAAGAATTCGACGTAGTTTTATACGTATACTCCCAGGAAATAGAATAAAAATTGAGGTAAGTCCTTATGATTCAACCAAATGACGTATAATTTATAGACTCCAAAGCAAAGACTCGAATTATTAGGTGGTTTTTTCAATTTCAACATTCTTTCGTGGGGATACAATTCGAAGTTAAAAATTTCAAGAAACTTATTTTCTTCCAATAAGTAGATTCGGAATTAAGAAAGGGAATGACAAATATGAAAATAAGGGCCTCCGTTCGTAAAATTTGTGAAAAATGTCGATTGATCCGTAGGCGGGGGCGAATTATAGTAATTTGTTCCAACCCGAGACATAAACAAAGACAAGGATAATCTTTCTAAAACAAAAAAGACTCTCGAAATATAAACGAAATATAAATATAAAGGACCCGATGTACAGATGTACAAATAAATAAGTAAAATAAGAAAGTAAGGATCTGTTTTGACATGAAATGGATATATCCATATATCTCTGACTTATATTTATGAGATGATAAAATATGGCAAAACCTATACCAAAAATTGGTTCACGTAGAAATAGACGTATTGGTTCACGTAAGAATGCGCGTAGAATACCAAAGGGAGTTATTCATGTTCAAGCAAGTTTCAACAATACCATTGTGACTGTTACAGATGTACGGGGTCGAGTAATTTCTTGGTCCTCCGCCGGGGCTTGTGGATTCAAGGGTACAAGAAGAGGTACACCATTTGCCGCTCAAACCGCAGCAGGAAACGCTATTCGGACAGTAGTGGATCAAGGTATGCAACGCGCAGAGGTCATGATAAAAGGCCCGGGTCTCGGAAGAGATGCGGCATTAAGAGCTATTCGTAGAAGTGGTATACTATTAAGTTTCATACGGGATGTAACCCCTATGCCACATAATGGCTGTAGGCCCCCTAAAAAAAGACGTGTGTAAAAATAAACATTGAAGAGATTTCAAGAGAAATAAATAATTCAATGATTTGATCAAATAATATAC